AGGAGGTTTTGGTAATCGGTACATGTTTTGTTAAACCACCCATAAGAACGAGATTCTGACTTTTATCCGGAGAATAACCAACAAGAGTTTCCATTGAATGAATAACGGACCCAGACCCTAAAAATAATAATGCTTTGGAATAAGCATGAGTAATCAAATGAAATAAAGCACTTCGATAAGACCCCATTCCTAGAGCAAACATCATATAACCCAATTGAGACATTGTCGAATAAGCTAAACCCCTCTTAATGTCTTTTTGAGCAAGAGCTAAAGTAGCTCCTAATAATAGTGTGATTATGCCTATCAACGAGATTAAATTCATTATATAAGGTATAACTATGAAAAGAGGCAGAAGACGAGCTACAAGAAAAATCCCTGCCGCTACCATAGTAGCAGCATGTATAAGAGCCGAAATAGGAGTAGGTCCTTCCATAGCATCAGGTAACCACACATGAAGGGGAAATTGTGCCGATTTAGCAACTGCACCGGCAAATAATAGAGCAGCACACAAATTAACAAATGGAAAATTGACTTTATTGTTATAAATCAAGTTATTGAGGATTTCGAATAAATCCTGAAATTCAAAACTACCCGTTATCCAATAAAAACCTAAAATTCCTAATAATAAACCAAAATCCCCTACACGATTAGTTACAAACGCTTTTTGACAAGCATTTGCGGCAGGGGGTCGTGTGAACCAAAACCCTATTAATAGATAGGAACACATCCCAACCAATTCCCAAAAAATATAAATTTGTATCAAATTTGAACTAGTAACTAATCCCAACATGGAAGTACTGAAAAAACTCATATAAGCAAAAAATCTCAAGTATCCTTGATCGTGAGCCATATAATTATCACTATAAATAAGAACCATAATTCCAACAGTAGTGATTAACATCGACATAATAGAAGTAAGTGGATCAATCAAGCAGCCGAATTCTAAAGAAAAATCATTATCGAGGGTCCAAGACCATACATATTGATAGATAAAACTGCTATTTATTTGTTGAATAGATAGATTAGTTGAAAAAATCATGACTATACTTAACAATAAAATACTTGGAAAAGCCCACATACGATGAAGGTTTTTTGTTGCTGTCGGAAAAAGAAGAAGTCCCACTCCTATTAACATAGGGACTGGAAGTGGAACGAAAGGTAAAATCCACACATATTGATATGTCTGTTCCATAAAAAAACTTTTTTGAATTCTTAATTAATATTAACTATTTCCGATTCACCGGACCTTACCTCTTTTGAAAGGAGTCAATAAAAAAATGAAGATATGTACTAACTTCAATAGAATTTTTTCATTTTTATTTATTTTTACTTAGTCTTTCTGAATTTCTGCTAAATACTTCAAATATTCAAATCACGAAATTACAATTGGTCAAATCATATGAAAGAAATAGATTAATTTCCAATCTACTTCGAATTTGAAAATTAAAGTCAAATTAGACATATTTTCCCGGGTTTTGCAAGTTATTTAAAATATTATTCTTTGTTCTATTTTTAGTAATATTTTATCTGATTTTCCCATACCGTTCACCCTTCTTATCTATTGTTTTATATTTTATCTTTTTAGAAAAAAGATTTTCTAGAAAATGAAAAAAGAAATACATAGTGAATTTATAAAAGCGCAGATTTTTTTGAACAATAGATGTCTTTCACATCCAGCTATACCAATGAGTAATCTCTTAATTTTTATTTAAATGGCAGTTCCAAAAAAACGTACTTCTGCATCAAAAAAGCGTATTCGTAAAAATTTTTGGAAAAGGAAGGGGTATTGGGCAGCGTTAAAAGCGTTTTCCTTGGGGAAATCTATTTCTAGCGGGAATTCAAAAAGTTTTTTTGTACGACAAACGAATAAACTAAGTAATAAAACATAACACGTTAGAATAATCTAAATAATCCTGACTCAAAAATAGATTCATTTCATTTCGAAAATCAAATTCCCGAATTCCATTCCCTGTTGAGTTAATCAACAGGGAATGGAATTCGTTTCGCTCTTAGAATATGGAGAATAGGAATTCTTTTGTTTACCTTTTACCTTACCGAATTCCAAAAAAAAAACAAAAAAAAATTTTGGGGAGGTTCTATCCCTCAATTCATATACTTCATAGTAGGACTATCTAGTTTTACTATAGTTGAGTCGAGAAGAGTCTAAAATACACAATAAAACCAAGATCAAAAATGAAAATAATGAACCTTCAAATACCTATTTGAACAAATTTTTATTCATCCATTCGAATCTTTTCTAAAAAATAATGAACTCAATTGAATTCTTAAATATAGACGATTACTTATTCATAGGCTATTATCAGGTCAAGATGGGCCGCTATGGTGAAATTGGTAGACACGCTGCTCTTAGGAAGCAGTGCTAGAGCATCTCGGTTCGAGTCCGAGTGGCGGCATGTCAGCTCCTAAAAAAAAAATAGATCCTATAATGAATTCAATTAATGAATTCAATTTCCAATTTCGATTTTATAATTAACGAACTCTTTTTTTTTATATGATATTTTCAACCTTAGAGCACATATTAACTCATATTTCTTTTTCGATCGTTTCAATTATACTTACAATTCATTTGATAACCTTTTTAGTCGATGAAATGGTACTAAAACTATATGATTCGTCCGAAACGGGCATAATAATGACTTTTTTTTGTATAACAGGATTATTAATTTCTCGTTGGATTTATTCGGGACATTTTCCACTAAGTGATTTATATGAATCGTTAATCTTTCTTTCATGGAGTTTTTCCTTTATTTATATAGTTCCATATTTCAAAAAAAATCAAAATCTTCTAAACACAATAATTGGGCCAAGTGCTATTTTTTCCCAGGGCTTTGCTACTTCAGGGCTTTTAACTCAAATACGCGAATCTACAATATTAGTACCTGCTCTTCAATCCGAGTGGCTAATAATGCACGTTAGTATGATGATATTCGGCTATGCGGCCCTTTTATGTGGATCATTATTATCAGTATCACTTCTAGTCATTACAGTTAGAAAACAGAGAAAGTTTTTTTCTACGAGTAATCATTTATTAAATTTAAATGAGCCATTTTTCCTTGGTGAAATCGAATACATGAATGAACAAAGAAATGTTTTAGAAAAAACTTCTTTTTTTTCTCCAAGGAATTATTACAGGTCACAATTGATTCAACAATTCGATTATTGGAGTTATCGAGTTATTAGCCTAGGATTTATCTTTTTAACCATAGGAATTCTTTCTGGAGCAGTGTGGGCTAACGAAGCATGGGGATGCTATTGGAATTGGGACCCAAAAGAAACTTGGGCTTTTATTACTTGGATCGTATTTGCAATTTATTTACATACTCGAACAAATAGAAAACAAAAGGGTACAAATTCAGCAATTGTGGCGTCTATTGGATTTCTTATAATTTGGATATGCTATTTTGGAGTCAATCTATTAGGAATAGGACTACATAGTTATGGTTCATTTACATTAACATTTAATTGAAAAGGGGGGTTCTTACAAATAGGAATAGAAAAGTGTACAACGCATATCAGATAAAAAACTTTGTGTGAATTGGCGAGAGCGCGGCGAATCATATTCAAATAGGGTAGTGATTCACCAGGTCTCGCCAATTCAAATTCATTTTTTGACTTAACGCAAAAGAACAAGAAAAAGCGTTCTTTTTGTTATTGTACAACGAACATTTTTGTAAATGATAATAGTTTTCTTTTATAAATTATCTATAAAAATAATTAGATAGAATAACTCCAACCTTTTCAACTGATAATGAAAGAACGAAATCAGGGTACATACCAATACCGAGTACGGGTAAAAAAATAGAAATCGAAAGAAATAACTCTCGCGGACCAGAATCAAAAAAAGAAGAGTTCAGACCATTAAATATCTTGTATCCATAGAACATCTGACGTAACATAGATAATAAATAAATAGGAGTTAATATCATTCCAATTGCCATTACAAAAATAATTAGGAGTTTTGTCATTAAAAGATATTTTGGACTAGTAATTAGTCCAAAAAAGACTATTAATTCGGCAACAAAACCACTCATACCTGGTAATGCAAAGGAGGCCATCGAAAAGCTACTGAACATCGTGAATATTTTTGGCATTGGAATAGCTATTCCACCCATTTCGTCAAGATAAACAAGACGTATTCTATCATAAGTTGTTCCGGCCAAGAAAAAAAGTGCAGCACCAATAAATCCATGAGAGATTATTTGTAAAAGGGCTCCGTTGAGCCCCATATCCGTGATAGAACTAATTCCTATAATTATGAAACCCATATGAGATACAGAGGAATAGGCTATTCTTTTTTTTAAATTCCGTTGACCAAGAGATGTTGAAGCTGCATAGATTATTTGCATTGCGCCTACTATCATTAACCAAGGAGAAAATATAGAATGAGCATGAGGAAATAATTCCATATTGATTCGAACTAATCCATATGCTCCCATTTTTAATAAGATTCCGGCTAGAAGCATACAAGTACTATAATGCGCTTCTCCATGGGTATCTGGTAACCATGTATGTAGGGGTATGATTGGCAATTTAACAGCAAAAGCAAGAAAAAATCCAATATAAAATATTATTTCGAAGTTCACAGGATAGGACCGGTTGGCTAATATTTCAAAATTTAATGTTGCTTCAGTAGAACCATATAAACCGAGACCCAGAACTCCCATTAAAAGAAAAACAGAACCCCCCGCCGTGTACAAAATAAATTTTGTAGCTGAGTACAAACGTTTTTTTCCTCCCCACATGGATACAAGTAGATAAACGGGAATTAATTCTAACTCCCACATGAGAAAAAAAAGTAAAAGATCTCGAGAAGAAAATAATCCTATTTGCCCACTGTACATGGCTAACATCAGGAAATAAAATAATCGAGAATCCCGAGTAACCGGCCAAGCCGCTAAAGTAGCTAAAGTGGTGATGAATCCCGTCAGTAAAATTGGTCCTATAGAGAGTCCATCTATTCCTAATCTCCAATGGAAATCAAAAAAATGGATCCATTTATAATCCTCCATTAGTTGGATTAATGGATCATCTGATTGAAAATGATAGCAGAATGCATAAGTCGTTAGAAGAAGTTCTAATATAGAAATACATATAGTATACCAGCGAATTACTCTATTTCCCCTATGTGGAAGAAAAAAAATTAAGCAACCCGCAAAAATGGGCAAAACTACAATTATTGTTAAGCAAGGAAAATGGTTCGTAATAAAGACAAGATACACTTGGGGCCAGAAAAATCCGTACTCAATTTAATTTGATTTTGAGCACGGATTTTGTCGGTAAAAAAAATAAAATGGATTCAAGTAGAGTTTTATGGAATGTATCAGTAAGCTAGACCCATACTGCGGGTTGTTTCATGCCATAAATAAACCCGAACACTCAAAAAATCCGTTGGGCAGGCGGATTCACATCTCTTACAACCAACACAGTCCTCGGTCCTTGGAGCAGAAGCTATTTGTTTAGCTTTACATCCGTCCCAGGGTATCATTTCTAATACATCGGTGGGGCACGCTCGGACACATTGAGTACATCCTATACATGTATCATAAATCTTTACTGAATGTGACATTGGATCTATACATTTTTGAACGTCATAAATTTTCGGCCTAGTAAACTAACTTATAAATGAATCCTAGAGTTTTAGATACCAGACGAATCAATGAGCGATCAGAATCAATTGATTTCCGAATTGATTTATGAGGGAGGGCCAAAATACTTTGATTTCTTATGTTTTTGCAACCACCATCATACCTTATCTTATGCCCCATATTAAGCATATAAATGCTAATTTATTAATATTCAAATTAGCATTTATACGATTAATACTATTTATTCAACAAATTTGATTGGTTAATACGAGTGGAGTTTCTGTTACGATAAATTGATGAAACAATAGCCGGTCCAATAGCTGCTTCAGCGGCTGCAATAGTTATAACAAAAATTGAGAAAATATCTCCTCTTAATTGACGATTATCAATAATATCAGAAAATGTTACAAAATTGATATTAACTGAATTTAATATAAGTTCAAGACACATAAGGGCTCTAACCATATTTCGACTTGTGATCAATCCATAGATACCAATAGAAAATAAATAGGCACTCAAAACAAGTATATGTTCGAGTATCATTAACCAACTCCTTATCAATTTTGATTCATTTTTAATTTTAATCTGAATAAGAATTCAATCGATTCGATTCTAACAAATATGGAACAATGGAATAGATTGGTAATAGATCGATATAAAACGAAAGTCTTTCTATTCTATTTTTTTAGAAGGAATCAAAATTAACGAATTATAACATTTCTTTTTCGTTGATTCTATTTGAATTACTCGTTTTAAAGATTTCTTATTGACGAGCTATAGCAATAGCACCTATTAAAGCAACTAAAAGAATTATTGAAATCAGTTCAAATGGAAGAAAAAAATCTGTTGCTAAATGAATTCCAATTTGTTGACTATTACTTATCAAATCTTGTTCTAGAATATGATTTGATTTTGTAGTCCAAATGATCCCATACCAGGACGTATCTGGAATAGTAGTAATTAGTGAAATAAAAAGACTTGTACAAACCATTGAAGTAACTCCATCCCCAATGGTCCAAAGATGAAAATCTTTGTAATATTCTGAACTATTCATGAACATCACAGCAAAAATGATTAAAACATTTATAGCTCCTACATAAATCAGGAGCTGCGCAGCAGCTACAAAAAAGGAGTTCAATAGAATATAGAATAACGATATACAAAAAAGAACCAATCCCAACGAAAAGGCCGAATAAATTGGATTCGGAAGTAATACTACTGCCAGACTTCCTAATATAAGACCCGATCCCAGAAAGACTAAAAGAAAATCATGTATTGGTCCAGGTAAATCCATTTGATTTTATCAAAAAATCGAAATATTTCATGCCTTTGTTGACCTGACCAGGAAAAACGAAGTTATCCTATTTTTTTTAGGATACTGATACTTCTAAATTGAATTAAATTTGAATGGGGGTGATTTGGATTGATGTAAATACAGTTATAGGGCTACTCTTATTATCGAAGCAGAGGTTGAAACTTTCTATTTTCGAATTATTATTCGAATAGAAATTAGAAATCGATTTTGAATCAAAAAAAGGCTACGATTTTCACCAACCAACCACTATTTTTTTGTATTGACCAAGCAAAAACCTCATTCCTTTAGATCCAAAAGTTATTTTGTTGTAAATGTTTTGTGAATCCAGGGTTTTATACATTTTTTATTTTATTTGAGGTAACTTCGAAGAAATTGTTTGAATTGTGTAATCTTCAATTATTGATACCGGCAGCCGACCCAAAGCAATTTGATTATAATTCAATTCGTGACGATCATAGGCAGAAAGTTCATATTCTTCAGTCATTGATAAACAATTTGTTGGACAATACTCAACGCAATTACCACAAAATATACAGATTCCAAAATCAATACTGTAATTAAGTAATCGTTTCTTTCGAA